CACCACTTGCTACTAAAAGCATAAGCGTAAAAGAACTGACAAAGATTTTAACCTTTACAATTGCTTTGGGAGCAGAGCCCTAAAAGCTCATTGAGTAAAAAAAGAAGCAGGACAAATATATATATATATTTTTTTTTTCTTTTTTAGCTGCTCCATTTTTTGTTATAAATAATGTTTAATAATCTTTGATAATGCATAGCTTCGCGTGCTTTTCGATTAACGATGGGACCGAAGACCAAAAGCGCGAAGCGGCCGCGGGTCTAGATTCTTTTTTTCTCGGCCGCGCGCTTGCGGCGGCCCTCGGTCTTCGTTAACTCACCAAATGCTTCCGCGTTATTCTACGTTATTAACCTTTGAGCGGCCTTTTTCGTTTAATTCCCAGCCTCCTATACCTATAGATAGTAGTTAGCGAGGGCGACAGGTTACGTTTGATTCGATATGCTTACTAGCATATCGAATCCAGGGCTTATAGTTTAATTGGTTCAAACGCACCGCTCATAACGGTGATATTGTAGGTTCGAGTCCTACTAAGCCTATATTCTATAAAACCGAAGTGATAAAATTAGACTGAAATGGATGCGTAACACGTTGCGCCTTGAATCCCCCAAATATATATATATTTTTTTGCTCCGCAGGTCATTGTTGTTTTTTATTAATTTATCATCATTAAATTACATAATGATAAAAAAAATATATATATATATTTTTGGGTGTATAGCTTAATTGGTAGAGCATTAGGCTTTTAACTTAATGGTCGCAGGTTCAAGTCCTGCTATACCCAAATGTTTTTATAGAAGTTCCCCCGGCAGTTCATATGCGCATCAAAATATACATTGTACGTTGGCTCGTCTAGTACGAGTAATTACGTCAAACTAAAATATATATATATTTTTTTATGTCTTTATGGCCGCTCACGCCCTTTTCTTTCTTTGTGAGAAAAGGCCGCGGGCCTGTAATCTAAGCTCAAATAGTTCAAAACACAAAAAGAGAAGTTACAAGAAGATTTCGAGCTTAGATTGAGCAAAGAGAACACCGCAGCCTTTGATGCGGCTCTGAAAAGAGAGAAGTTAAGTAGGTGTTACCAACTACTATTCCCATTTAATTTCTTTATATTATACAATCTGCAGCAATCCTGCAGTTAAGGAGTTGTTTGGTAACAACTGTGAATAACAGTATAGATATAGATATCTCTTTATATTTAGCTCCCGCAAATTAATTAATATCTATGATTTTTCTATGAAGAGCGGATTCCCGTTATTTTCAAGTTCCGCCAGTAATCTACGTCACCGTCAACATTAATTATCTATCTGTCTTTTTCATTAATTATCTAAATTATGCCAACCTATCTTATGAAACCCGGCCCAGCAATATAATAAGTACTGGCGACACGATTGAGAAGCAGTGCTCTTCATTTATAGTATTTTTTATTTATATTATTTTTTATTTATATTATTTTTTTTTTTTATTGGTCATTTATTAAAAATTTTCTGTAGTTTGAAGCTCGGCCCTGGTTCTTGTTAAAGCGAGTAGTAATTTCTGCTGTTTGTTTGATAGCTTATTTGTTCTACGCTCTTTCATGCACTGTATGCGGAGTGCTCCTTTAATATCAATGAATATGTCAGAAGCATTGGCAACCTATACATTATTGCCATAACTGTTCAAATATCTGTCCTCGTTATTTAATTGTTTTTTTTTTCTTAGTATAATAAATTGAGTTGCCATATTCCAATTAATTGATAAATTGATTACATTAAATTCATAATTAGTTTTGGCGGCCGAAGGCCCTTGTTAAATTAATATCTTTTTGCCATTACTTTTTGGGGTGAGGCGGGGCTCCGCCCCCCAATGGACTAAGTCCTTAGAGGGCAGAGCGGGTAAGTGCTTAAGTGGCACCATCTGCTAAGACGTCTAAATGCTTTCTTTAATAACCGGAAGTTCTGAAAAAGTGTGAAATGCCGGAGGGCTTTTGATCATCCATTCAAGTGTCGTCGAATTCTGTTCAACAGCCCAAGGACTTGAAGCACACTTGTTTTCACTGATTAGAGTAAAAAAAACCACTACAAAGAAACACAAAATTCCTACTACAGAAACATACGAGCCGAAACTACTAAAGGCATTCCATCCAGCGTAAGCATCTGGATAATCTGGAATGCGACGTGGCATACCTGCAAGACCTAAAAAATGCATAGGAAAAAAAGTCAAGTTCACACCAAAAAAAGTAATCCAAAAATGAATTTGACCTAAAGTCTCTGGATATTGAAGACCAGTTATTTTACCTATCCAATAGTAGAATCCTGCAGATAAAGCAGAAACAGCTCCCATGGAAAGAACATAATGGAAATGTGCAACCACATAATAAGTATCATGTAGAGCGATGTCCAGCCCAGAATTGGCCAATACTATTCCAGTAAGAGTAGAGTAGGTGCCCTTACTCGCGTGGGGCCAATTTTGGGTTTCCTTTGCGCTTTTAGTGCACCTCTCTCGTAACCGTACATGATAGTTTTCCTATCATACGGCTTGCACGCGCGTTTAATTCTTTTACGACTTGGCACGGGTTTCATAGCCTGTACCGACGTGTCGAACGAGGCTGCGGTGCCTCTCCGGTTTCCTTCTTTTCCTTTTGAGTTCTTTTTCTTGATTAGGGAGAGAGAGCCCGAAGAAGTATTTTCCGTGGCCGGCTCTCTCGTGCTCGAGCTTGCAAAGGGATATTCGTTTTCTGTTGAACATGGTCATCATCTTGTTTATCTGTGAGATGTTCTTGTCGAGTTGGCTCAACTTGCGCATGTGGTTAATCTTTATTGGTCTGGATTTGTTGACTAGGCATTTGGTATCGTCCAGTATAGATCTGCCGCGTAGCTTTTTGAAAAGAGGCGTAGCGGGACCAAGCTTTTTGGTTGGGTTTTTCTTTAATGCTTGTGTGCCCTCTTTGTTTTGGTTCGGACTTATATTACTACAAAACACCAGAAAGTAACCTCTGACTTAATTCCGGGTTCCTTTACCCGTAAAATTATTAAGATATATCACTTCTGGAGAAGCCCTTTTCCTCCTGCTTTAATTCGTTTTATTGTAGTTGTAAGGCGTTTGCTTTTCTTAGACTGTGCTTTAGTATTACTTGTTGTTTTTTTGATAATTTTTCGTAGACGAGTTGACCCTTTCTGGTTGGGACTTTGTATTTGGCTGCGTACCCTGCGCTAAAATTTTTGTACGTTTTCGAGGCTCTTTGTTGCCGCAATTTTAGAATTAGAGTGCGAACACAGCAGCTCCTGATGACGAGTTTCAGATAATTTGTTAATTGGTAGAACTTATCAACGAACGAATAGTAGTTGCATATTCCTCTTAGGATCCAGCCTTTGTAGTCCTCTTGTATTTTGTTTTTAGTGCTTTAGAAACGAATCGTATAAGTCTCCTATCTCTTTTTAAACAGGTTTACTAAAATTAGATGGTCGATTAAGCCGTAGTATTTTGTTATATGCTCTTTTAGAGCTCAGTGGTGCTTTTGCAGTCCAGTTCCAATTAACCGTGGGCTAAATGAATGCAAAGGTCGAAAACCTTGATAAGGGCACCGGTTTGTAAATAACTTATATATACTATTGTCCCAATTGCTTTTAGAATGATCTTTTCTCTAGAAGGCCACTGTAGTAAGCGGCGGGCGTTCGCCTCCCTCGAAGCGCTTCATACCTTGTTGAAATTGGAAGCGTTCTGAGCGAAGTTGTTTATTTTTCTTCTGCTGACGTCTATTATTTTGCTGTCAAGGGCCGGCGTACTTCGCCCCGGGATGGACTAAAACATTTGTATGCCAACTCGATCAGGTCTCGTTAAAATAGAAATCTACAAGGGTTAAGGTTGTTGTTAAGGTTGCCTTTGTCGTTGTTAAGAATGGAATGCAGTTCTTTCGCTATCAGGTTAGTTATCCGCCTGATTAGTGAAGTCCTCACACGCCTGTGCGCCTGGCCCGCGTAGCAAGGGTATAGCAAAAAGATTTTTCCAAACCTTATTTGTTGAAGGCCTCCTTAGCAAAGTGAAGTGGTGGGTCACCTGCTGTCCCGTGCTTGACAGAAATGGCGTCATCCGGTTAGGTGTCGGGATTGGGAACCTTAAGTCCTTCATAACGGGCGAGGCTTACTTGAGCCTTGAATTGCTTGCACCCTACTGCTATTTGGCCACGTATGAGGTTTTCGAGAGAGTTGACGCGTTGACCCGGTAGGGGGTCCACCGGGTTCGCCTCCCGTTAGTGCAAATTACCTCGTTGTTTTTGGTTCCTTCCGTTGCCTTTTTAGGGTACTACCTTTTGGAAGCCCCCAAAGGAGGGGTTTTTTCACTCCACTCATCTTTGCTTTTGGGGTCTCCCCTACACGTCAACTGGAGAGAGAATACGTCCGTCTGTCGCCATTTCTGGGGTTATGGCGAAGTAAACGTCATCCATTCCGGTTAGCACGTCGCACCCCCCTACAGTAGACAAAAAGATAAATCCTACAGCAAATAACATGGGTGTTTTGTATTGTATTGAACCTCCCCACATGGTAGCAATCCAACTAAAAATTTTTATTCCAGTAGGCACAGCAATAATCATGGTAGCCGCAGTGAAGTAAGCACGTGTATCAACATCTAAGCCTACAGTAAACATGTGGTGCGCCCACACAATAAATCCAAGAACTCCAATACTGATCAAGGCATAAACCATGCCTAGATAACCAAATACGGGTTTTCTTGAGAAGGTAGAAACGATATGACTAATGATACCGAATCCTGGCGAAATTAGAATATAGACCTCAGGATCGGGATAGATTTTGCCGTTCCCAGCAAAGCCCCCCACAGAACCCAGCGAGCTCCTCTCAAAGCACTGGGCTCTTCGCGGAATATGCCCATAACCTATGTAGTCTATCCTCAAGCATGTTCTGTAACAAGACACCAAGAGTGCACAAGGGATTTGTGCAACAAATTACCATTACCAGGCACTTCCGAGTTCTTATAAAAAGGCCGCAGGTCATGAATCTCTAAATTAGAGCTAGTTAAATAACCTAAGCCTTGATTGCATACGGGACATATACCTTTTTGGCGGATGAATAGCCTGCTAAATTCGTTACCTTTCCCGTCCACAAAAATTTCCCGATAGCTTTGAATCCGAAGATTCCATTCATCAAAAGGGGTTGAATCTACGAAAGGATTACCTAGATCACGAGATGCTCGAAACATATGAGCAGGAACTTCTTTTACCATAGACGCAAGGAGTGTTATCCATATCACGTCAGCACAATGGCGTTTGGCATCTACACTGGTCTCAGTCCAAGTAGCATGGAAATCCCAGGGTCTGCCACAAGGAGAGGGCACCCCCTGATAGAATCGGGAAACCAGTCTGGGTCGAGGAGTTTTAGAGAATTTACGATGTAAATATCGCCAGCTTCTATGCCAGATCCAGTGATCCAGCAGACTGAAAGTATGAAGAAAGTTGCCAATTCCAAAGTAGTTGCCCCAACCATGAAGAATTGGGTTTACCAATTTGATCATCTGGTAAGGAGAGAGATCTATATTTTCAGAAAAGACATTTTTTATTTTCCATTTCAGCGACATTATCCTATTAGGATTAGGATATACGTAGAGGCCCCCACGAGTGAAGTTTTTTCCCACCTTACATGAAAAAGTAACTTGGCTATGAGAGCGAGCCCTATCGATATTGTAGAATATAAAGCCGATAAAATTAAGTCTCTCTCCGATCTTCCACGGGAATATGCGGGTTTTTTCTGACGACAATTGGAGGCCACGTTCCGCCAGGAAACTTTTTGCTTTTTCAAAAAGTCGTTCCACTAATGTCTCGTCATTAATAATAATGATAAAGTCATCAGCATACCTGATAAGGCGGACTGATTCTGTTTTTCGAGTCTGATTAAAAAGATAACTATGGCCTTTCCTTTGCATCCATTCCGTTTTTTTAGGATCAGTTATAGTGGTCCGGTGTCCGCTAGTTATTTTATTTTCTAAGCCATTTAGAGCAAAGTTCGCGATTAAAGGACTTATGACACCGCGGAACGAGACTTCAAGTTCCCCTTGATATTCAATTGGACTCTTAAGCCATTCCTCGAGTACAATTTCTGTACTACTAGGCATAGGAAAATTATTTAAGATCCATCGATGAAATATTCGGCCGAAGAAGCCTTTTATATCAGCATCAATTACCCATTTGGAAACAAAATTTTTACTATTTTGTTCCATTTTCTTGTTGCTAACTTCGCGTACTCCTTGCTTTCTTGTGTTTAGTATGTAAGCAATTTCACCTACCGCCATGTGTGCACATTTTCCCCTTCGAGATCCAAAGCTATATTTATCAGCAAAGGGTTCTATTACAGGTTCAATAGCTAGTTTGAACAAGTGCTGGACGGTCCTGTCAAATATTGTGGGTATTCTTAGCAGCCTTTTACTATTTTTTAGTTCAAAAATAGAAACATGGCGAACGGGTGAGCTCTTGTAGTTTTTTAGATTGATCCAGAAGATACGACGAACTAGACCAATTCGGGAAGAAGCTTCTAGTATTTTACTATCGACTCCCGGAGTTCGACTTCCAGAAGTATAATATAAATTATCTACGGCAATTATTCGAGAGGTTAATTGAGTACAGATTTCAAGCATGCAGTCTCTCAAGAGTGGGTTTCCGAGTCCCAAGGAAGCTGCTAAAAGAGAGAGGATCCTTTGTTGGTTCTTTACTAATTGATGGATAGCCGTAAATTTCTTTCTTAACATTGGCCACCGACCCTCGTTCATGATGACCGCGGCTTTCCTGGCGATAATTCGTGATTTTTTTCGGGTCTCCTTCCATTCAGCGAAGAGACTGTCTGGAGATCCTGAGCCATTAAAGAAGCCACGTCTCTCTTTCCACGTTAAACGTTTTAGCATTACCCACATGTTATTGTGTATAGCCTTACGTCTCATCTCACCTTGTGATAGCATTATTAACTTGGATATATCAACAATGTCCAGTTGAATGGAAATGCCAATTTCGGCTCTTAAAAAAAGTTCCACCACAGGGGCAACGCTACCAATAGAATATCTGTCTTTTCGAAAGATGTTGGGTCTCGAGTGGTCCGCCCGGGCAAGGGCCGAAGGCTTCTTGCACGCAACGTGTGAAATCTTACCCTTAAAAGAAAGGAGGGCACACTCCAATCCCAAAAGATCCCTACTATTACCGGGGTCTAACCTAAAAGAGTTTGAAACTAAAACAAAAGAAAAAGGGCCTTTTTTTCTTTTTCTGGCACCATTCTCTACCTTTCTTATGACATCGACTCCCAAACATCCCACCTCATTGCCAGTTATCTGCATTCCAGGCAGATAGTTTATTTGAGGCACAGAACAGCTGTGCTCGCTTAGGTAGCGCTGTAAGGGCAGCGTACCACCTTTTCTATTGGCGCAATCGCGCCCATGACCAAAAAACCAAAAGAGATGCTGGTATAATATTGGATCTCCTCCTCCTGCAGGATCAAAAAAAGTTGTATTAAAGTTCCTATCAGTTAATAACATGGTAATTGCCAATCTATTCACACACTTTTGGTCGGTAGAGCACAATAAAAATCGATTTTTTTCATGCCGTTGTAGTGCAGTTTGGACTATATCTTCATCTCTTCTTAATTATACCCGCTTTGATGCGCACAATATCCTTTTTTTTAGCCCGCATTGACCACAAGGCCAAAGGATTTGCAAACACTATGATCATGCACCCATCACTTCAAATCAAGCCGGCCAAATAGGCATCAAGCTTTTGTTTGCCTGGATGGCAAAAGTAGGTTTGGCCAGAGATGTTTGGCGTATAGTCTCTGAGGGCGAACCATCATGGTTCGTTCCCTGCTGATCGTCTTTGCAGAGTTCCCAGCATATAGTCAAATTCGACCAAGACATCGCTGCCTTGTCAAGCGCAAATACACCTGCCAATACTGGAAGAGATAATAAAAGTAGGAATGCTGTCACTAATACGGACCATACGAATAGGGGTAATCTATGCATGGTCATTCCTGGCCCACGCATATTAAAAATAGATAGGGGTCAGTCTATGCTGCCCTCCGAACCATACATGACAATTTTTTGTCATACAGCTCTCACTCGGAAAACTTCAATTGCTGAGATTCTTGTATCAGGTGCGTTTCGAAGGATGTGTTACTTAATAGAGGCCTAGGACTGATAGTATGATATTATCTGCATTTCCTAGCTTCTTTGCATGATACGCTTCGTGGTGAGCTTTACATAATGGAATCTGCTTTCGTTTATATGCTCTGGGCAACCCGGTAACCTTAGTTTCTTATTCGAATTTTTACTTAAACGTCTAAAACAGTCCTTACATGATCTATTTCCATATTCCTATTACTGCAGATGGCACAAATCCGACCTAACCCAGACTCGTAAAATTTTTCGGTCTACTAAACCTGCATAACCTAATTTGGAGTAGCTGTTTACCTTGTAATCATGTGGAACCTTATAGTTATTTGGAATCATCAGGCTACTCTAAGTATTCAGGCATTGAAGCTTAGCTCCAATTTTATTGAACTTAGTTCGGAACTTCGATTTTAAAGCCGGCTTTGGATGAGTGAACTAAGAACCATATCACTTTTTGCAGATTTCTTTTATTAACCACACTACAATAATTGAGCAGTCCTATTAATTAGGCTAGGATGGATATCTGGATGTGATAGTCTTATCTTTTAATACCTTTGGTGCAGATTAATTTATGATTCGGCCTTTGCGTATACGTATCTGCGAGTTCGAAAAACCAGTTCCCATGCAATCTATAAGGGGTTGGGCCATCTTAACCTTTTTCCGCAAAGCTAAGAAAGCTGGTTTTACGAGTAATGTCCCCAGACTTACCTTGGATACTTTCATAGCAGTAAACCAGAAATTTAGGATCCGATAGAATTATTCTCAGTCCATTATAGCGTTCTTGGTTATTTTTACAATTGTTTACTATCTTATTAGCATATGTACGGGCGTTGCTTTGTTAATCATTCTTCTGATTTCTTCAAAGAGGCCTGCGAGAGTAACTTTTTTTGCCCAAAACAGATGAAAAAGAACTATGGATCGTTTTCTGACTAGTCACCTTTGTGTTCTGGCTGGGTTGGTTTCCTTCTCCTTGCTACTATGAGACTTCTGAGCCCGCGCATCATTTGTCGGATGATGTGAAGCGGTTACTTCCCGTGGTTGCCCTATTTTTGTGTTTTCTTTCTGATCTTTGTCAGAGCCTTCAGTAGTTTAAGGTCCTTGCGCACTTGCTTGATTACTCAGGCCGGTTCCTATGTTAGAATCACTCGTGGCTGTCTAACAACTATGACCGTTCACTACATCAGTCAAAGCTTTCGCCCAGATTGGTATTGGTTCCTGGGTTACTCTGCCACACATATACCGACGTATTCTGCTTGGGATATGTAGCCTTTTCAAGGCAGTGAGTGCGTATCAAGTTGGTTAACCTAACCCTTACTACCCTGCTTAAAGGATACCACCAAGGAGGGCAGTCCCCTTTGGCCTCCTCATTGACCAACTGCTCGCAAACATGATGGATTATTAACCCAAAATGCCGCATTGGCCTGCTGCATGTATTTTCTTAAAAGAATCAGACATACATGTAGGAATATGGATATTAGTCCTCACTGAAAACGAGCCTCGCACAGCGCACTAGTAATAAAATTAATAGAACCTAAAATAGAGGAAACACCCGATAAATGAAGACTGAAAATGGCTAAATCCACGGATCCTCCAGAATGACTAGTTATACCACTTAACGGCGGATAGACCGTCCATCCGGTACCAGCGCCCACTTCTACCAAAGCAGAACTTAAAAGAAGTAACAATGACGGTGGTAACAACCAAAAACTAATGTTATTTAATCGTGGAAATGCCATATCAGGTGCACCTATAAGAATCGGGACGAACCAATTACCAAATCCACCTATCATCGCAGGCATAACCATAGAAGAAGTCATTGAAAAAGCGTGAGCTGTTATTAACACATTATAAAGTTGATGATTTCCACCAAGAATTTGATTGCCAGGCTGTGCTAATTCCATACGAATTAGTACTGAAAAGCATGTACCCATGACTCCGGCAATGGCACCAAAAATGCAATATAGAGTCCCTATATCTTTGTGGTTTGTGGAAAACAGCCATCTTTGTGCAAAATTGTTCATTTCAGAACTCTATCTTTCAATAATACCATGCTTTGTTGAACTAGTTTTGATTGATGTTTTCGCAATTTAGAAAAGCGAAATTCGTCACAAACTGTTTCGCGAAAACAGGTGACTATCTTCTCTTGTAAACTGCTGCGAGAATGCTCTTGAATAGCTAACAGTGTTTTCAACTTTTGTTCTACTTGTTGGCATAACACAGCTTGCACTGTCTGTTTGCACTTAGGTGCGCAGCGCGTAAGCAGATCATTTATACAAGATTCTCCAATCATTTGCGTACTTGAACGCAAACTTATACTACGTAATTCATGCTGTTTTTTTAACTCGGACAACAGAGCTTCTTGAGAACTCATCAATTGCTGTAACTCTGAAAGAAGAGCTTCGCTTCGCGCATCAGAAGTAGCTTTTAAAGTTTCACTAAAGGTTTTTCGACTAAATATAACAAAACCTACAAAACTTAAAGCTACAATAATTTCTTCATTATAAATTAAGATTTGTTTTGAACTTAAAACACTAAAAATTAAAATAGCAAATATAATAAATTTACGCATTCGTATTTTTCTTTTTTCTTGGTCCGTTCTTGATATTTACTAGGGTGTTCCTTTGCCCGCGTAAAACATAGATTTTGTTAAGAGCTGTGGTTTGACGTGACGCTAGAGAAGTTATATGATAAGTAGAAGGACTCATAATTGAAAGTGCGTTTTTTTTTATTACTTGTGAGACACTAATTTCTCCTAAGGAACATACATAAGATTTATTCAGTCGTTTTAATTGATTAGCATTTAAGCTTTTTACCATTTCGTTACACCACTTGAATGCTCCAGATACACCTGAGTACAGATAGGATATACTGGTATCAAAGCATTCTTTGAAAACAACATCCTGTTCAACACTGTAATCGCTCGGCTCTGTGCTTACATTTTGATGTGAAATCAGCTGTTTTCGTAATTTGAGAATGCGACTTATTTTGGGTAATCCATCATTATATAATAATACATAAAAGGCCATATAAAAAACACATAACCAAACGAATTGCGTCAAATAGGTAAATTGATCTAGTTGAGGCATTTTTTTTTACTTTTTTTTTGCTGATTCAAATACTTTTCTTGAATCACGAGAGAAGAAAACTTGTTTTCTTCTTTGAGCCCTTAATGTTAAAGCTCTTTAAACAAAACCTGCCAAACGGGCCGCAGATTTTCATAGAAAATTAAAAAAAGAAAAGTTCATAAAAAAACTAGAGTAATGATTAAAATATATATATATATATTTTGTTATTAGTATTCTACATAACGCAGAGCGAACACCACGATTGTTTTGGAGTCTGGACGAAAAAAAATATTTTTTAAGCTTATAGATAGATAAGTTAACTAAAAGCTACTAATATTTCCACTACTATCCATTCTATTATTGAGGTATCGAGTTTCCACATGGGCATATAGGGCAATGATAAATCGCTTGTAGTCACACTAATTGGTCATTTCCATGACATCCTTTCTTTAAACCCAGTTCTTTAGTTGCTTTGCGTTAACACACCAACAAAATTTAATTCCTTGCCCGGCCTTGATCTCTGAGTCTAGATACGTTATTTGTGGTGGATCGTTCCGTATTTTCATGCGTTTTTTTAGTGTGGGCTTGAGGCTTTGGGCCTAAGCGCTTTAAGCTTTGTTTGGTCTTTTGGGTCGAAAAGACCATAGGAATAAAGCTGGAATTTTTATTTTTTTTTTTTTTTGTTTTTTCATATTTATGAAAAAATGTGTTTTTTTTCGTGTTTTGCAAGTGTTTCTGCTTTGCGCCTAAACGCTTTACTTGTTTTTGACGCGGTTTTGCTGACGAAGAATAATCTAGTTTGCCATCACCAATTTCTTTTATTACGATATTGCTAATTTTTGAGTTCATGTTCAAAATGGAGAAGATTCTCCATTGACTATGAAATACTTTTCGATTTCTACGAAGACTCTTTGGAAGAAAAGCTATATGACCTGCGATTGCTACCGCATAACCTCCCTTGACTGAATTCAAAATAAAGCCTTTGATCAAATTCCGGTCACTTCGCCAAATTTTAGTTAGTTCATTCCAAACTAGTTTGCTTTTACATTTTCTTTCTAGCGGTTTTGACAAAAGCATTTTTGGTTCACCAAACACTTCCACATCTTCAATTCCCAAAATAAACCTCGTTTGCTTAGTGATTGGCACTCTTTTTAGCTCATGTTGGAAACAAATTATTGGAGTTTTCAGCCCTGTATTCACCAATATCATGTTTTGTCGTAATTTTTTAACTGAACATTGTATAGCGCTTCCGCGTAATGGATTCAAACTAGAATTATATTGGGAAAATAGTTGAGTAAAGCTCATGTTGCTTTTTTCTTTTTTTTAGTACTTATTTTTTAACTTGATTTATCTGCTTATAGAGGCTTTCAGACCACGCTGCGCCCTCATAATCAGTTTCATGAGGAATGCAATTACATAGTAATTGCTAGAGAGTGGAGCGAAATTCGGGCTGCTATTGTTGTGTTCTTTCATAGAGCCGTACATGATAGTTTTATGTCATATGGCTTTTTGCTCGAAGTCACAAAAAAAAAAGTATAGATTTTTTTATGTTGATATCATCCATTTTCTATTATTAGTTGGCCTATCTTGTAAAAAAAGAGTCCGATACCGTCGCCGCGTGAATACACACGCGGCTCTTAACAAGTAAGGCCTAAAGGGCTGCGAAGACTGTGGCCTTTCATTCATTTTTTTTATATCAGAAATAGAAAAAATGGCTAAGTAACATAAAGGTAATGTATTGGATTGCAAATCCTAGAAAGATGGTTCAAATCCGTCCTTAGCCTACTTTAAATTCTATTGTTTCTTTACAAGTGCTGCACTTTCTTATTTAAGGAAGGTCAAAAACTTTGATCAACCTCTATACTTACCCGCCATCTGCAACACAGACAGTGCAAGCAACAACCGGCTAAGCGCCCGCGGCCTTTTGGCAAGGCCTTGTTTCAAACTTTGAGGTTGCTTTTTCTCGAAGATAAGAAGCAAGATAAGTAAAATATATATATATATTTTTTTGTGAAGCAGTCTCCAGAACGAAGCATGCTTTTGTTTAAAGCCACTGCAAGATCGACTTTCAGACCACTTTATTCTTTTAAGATTTGAACTCCTTAAAAATTCTTTAAAGCTTCACTCTATTGTGTTTAGAAGTGGATTTGAACCACTGACACAAGGATTTTCAGTCCTTTGCTCTAACCACCTGAGCTATCTAAACAGAAATAAAAAAAAGGAACTATGTACAATTCTAGTTTGTTGGTTATTCAAAAATTATTAAGTACAAATGCATATCTGGGCCATCGAATACCTACTTCCGATTTTCAAGAATATTTATACGGATTTAGAAATAAAATGGCTATTATTAATTTAGAAAAAACACTTATTTGTTTACGAAGGGCTTGTAATTTGATTGAATCTATTATTCGTGCAAAAGGCCATTTTTTATTAGTAAATACCGATCCAGAATATAATAAAATAGTTCAACAAATGGCGAAAAGAACCAATCAGAGCTATATCAATCATAAATGGATTGGAGGATTTTTGACCAATCGCAAACATATGAAAAATGTACAAAAACACTTTCAGAATTTCTCTGCGCATTCCAAATTGAAAGACGCCTCTACATCGTCGCCCTTCGATTTTTTTCCGCATTTTAGAAAGATGCAAAAATGTTTTGAAGGAATCATGACACACGATATTCCAGATTGTTTAATAATAATAAATGCAAATAAAAATTCTATGGCTATACTTGAAGCCAATCAATTACAAATACCTATCGTATCTTTGGTGGATTCTAATATTTCAAATAGATTACAAAAATTAATAACTTATCCCATTCCAGTGAATGATGATTCTATACAGTTTGTATATCTATTTTGTAATTTGATTACGAAAACAGTCATTCTTTCACAAAGTGCTTGGCCGCTCTCGCGAAAACCCTTAAGTCGAGGCCGCAGGCCCTAGCTAAAAAAAAAATATATATATTTTTTTTTTCGGATTAAAAATTGAGAAAAAGAACCTTGAAACTCTTTCTGAAACTTTTTTATCAACAGATTTTACTTAATTCATCTACACTAATAACGACTTTTTCTCCATTTATGTTATATATCGTAGTCACGCCCTTAATGATAGGCTTTTCTAAAGACTTCTTATGTCATTTTCATTTAGGTTTAATTTGGATTTGTTTATTGTTTTCTTTTCTTTTTGAACGTTTTCTTCAGAATGATTTTGAAGATGGTACACTCGAATTGTATTGTTCAAGCGGCTATTGTTTACAAAAAATATTACTTTCTAAATTGGTAGGTCATTGGGTTCTTCAAATAAGTGGTATTTTTGGTACTTTTCCAGTAGTACAACTTTTATACCAATTTGATCAACTCAAAATGAATTGGTTCACCCTTATTATAGGAAGTCTGATATTTACTCTTATGTGTGGTATTCATTCTTGTTTGGCTCTTGGAATAATATCTCATAGTTGGAACAGTTTGCAAAATCTTACCACTTTACCCACTCTATTACCCTTAATTATCTCCTGCGCTTCTACCGAAACAGAATGGTTTCATGTTCTTTTATTAATGGGATATTTACTTTTGTTTTTATTTCTTTATTTCATTTTGGTTTTAATTATTTTACAAAAGTTGATAAGCCAATAGAATTGATTGCCTTTGCGGGTATACCGGCTCACTCATCGTAAATATGGTGGAGCAAACAAAAAAAGAATATATATCTATTCTTTTGAATATATATATTCTTTTCCTTCTGTATTTATTTTCTATACTAGACTCCTGTACACTGTTTAATTCTGACAGAAGGAGAAAGCAGGGATTTAATGAAGTTTGAGTAAGAAAACTATTTCTAAATGGCCCAGATGGGAATGATCCAGCTTAGCAGAGCGCAAAGCTTATTTTTTTTTGCATTATAGATGTCTTAAGAAGGCTTATTAGTAAAGCACTTCAAAGCGCAGCGCTCAGCGAAGAAAATTTGTTTCCTTGCTGGGCTGGCTCTTTTTTGGCAGGTTTCTACAAAGCAAAGAGCAAATCAAACAGAAAAAAAAGCTGTCGAATTTTAATAATTAGCACGAAATGATCCATATTTTTTTTTTAGCTGGGCTATTGATGGATTATTATTTTATGAGAAAACGTTCTAAAATCCCTATGTATTTCGAAATACTACGACCTTATTTGATCATGTTATGCTCTTTTTGCTATGTACGAATTCTTATTGGATTTTATTGGTTCTTAGCAGCAATGGCTATTTATTTAAGTATTTGGGTAGCACCATCCGATTTTCAACAAGGTGAAAATTATCGCATTATCTACGTGCATGTTCCAGCCGCTTGGATGAGTTTACCTATTTATATCGCAATGGCTATCAGCAGTGTGTTATTCTTATTAACAAAACATCCGCTTTTTCAGTTATTTTCCAAAAGCGGCGTTAAAATAGGTGCTTTGTTTACATTGTTTACTTTATTAACCGGGGGTTTTTGGGGTAAACCTATGTGGGGTACCTTTTGGGTGTGGGACGCTCGTTTAACCTCTGTATTAATCTTGTTCTCTATTTATTTAGGTGTATTGTGTTTTCAACAGTTTTCTGCGGACGTTGCTTCTATTTTTATCTGTATAGGGTTAATTAATATACCAATAATTAAATTTTCTGTAAACTGGTGGAATACATTGCATCAACCTTCCAGCATTAGCCAATTTGGTACTTCAATACATATTTCTATGCTCATTCCAATCCTGTTAATTCTTATTAGCTTCCTTTGTTTAAGTGGGATTTTTTTTATTTTGGAAACACGTCAAATTATTTTATCTTTTTCTAGTTTTTCTGTAAAAAGTCAAATAGATCCGCAAAACAACAATAGAAAACAGGTTTTTTTTTATACAAACAATAAATCAAGCAAAAGCACCTAAGGAAAGGTGGACTTTTCTTGAGTTTAAGCAAGTTGTTCAAAGCTTTATAAGAAGCAAAGCAACGCTCTGCGTTAAAAAACGCAAAAAAATATATTTTTTTTGCCAATTATAAGCAAAATTTACTGAAATGTATAATGAATTGGGCCATTATTTTTTAGTACTGAGTATTTTCGTTGCATTAACTTACAACAAAAGACCTGCGGCTATTTCACTTTATTTTTTTTTTTTTATTATTTCTTTTTTTGGTATTTTGTTTTGTTATATTTCTTCTGATTTTTCTAATTATAATGTATTTATTAACTCAAATGCTAATGCGCCTTTATTTTATAAAATATCAGGAACATGGTCTAATCATGAGGGCAGTTTGTTATTATGGTGTTGGATCTTAAGTTTCTATGGATTTTTTTTGGGTCATCGGGTTCGACCCTGCAATGTTTCAAAACGAGGGCGCAGCAAAAATATATTTTTTTTTCGCAGACCGCTTGTGGCTTTTCGCTCTGCTTTCTTTATAAAGAAAGAGAATAAACAATTCAGACATCATTTGTTGCAGAACCTGTTTGGTACCATAAATCATAAAAGCTCCCTCAAGAGCCAATCCAAAGCGGCGCCCTCAGGTATCGTTCAAGAGCCCTTAAATAAAAAGTTAAAAGATAGTGCAAATGCAAAAGAAAATAAAAGGTCCATAAGGCTTAAAAAATGGAAAGAGTTGAAAAAAAAAAAATCTAGATTTTTTTTTTTGCTTTACGCTTTATGTAACAATTTAGATTCTTTATTTTTAGCACAAAATGCAAATAATAAAGTTTCCTTTATTGATGAACGGCGAATTTATATGGGCATTGCTTTATTTTTTTTGATTTTTTTATTAGTAAGTTCTAATCCTTTTGTTCGAATTTCATTTGTTTGTACTAAATCACTTGCAGAATTAAATCCTGTTTTACAAGATCCTATATTAGCTATACATCCTCCTTGTATTTATGCAGGATATGTCGCCAGTGCTATTGGTTTTTGTTTATGTCTAGTTAAAATAATGAATGGTATCTCTGCACTCTATTTGCCGATGCGAAAGGAAAGCAAGGCCGAAATTTTTGATGCTTTCTTTCGCATAACAAATAAGCTGATTACCCAAAAGAATGCAAAAAAAATTCTAAAAAATATATTTGAAAATACCTGTTCTCTCCATCCCAGTTTTGCCTTCATTTTGCTACGTAATAGGAGCCTGCTCGGGCTTCGGCACTTGGTGTCGCCTTCTCCGTTTTGGTCGAAAGAGCGGCTGAATCTCACAAAGAGCCAGTGGACGAAGCGTGTTGTTCGTAAAGCGAATACTGCGTTTTTGCATTTTGGTTGGACCCGTAGCGCGAATAAAGTGGTCTCTGGCCCACAATACCATGGGTGGAAACAAATTCAAATTTGGATCTTGACATGCTGGTGTTTTTTAACTGTAGGCATATTGCTAGGAAGTTGGTGGGCTTATCATGAATTAGGGTGGGGGGGTTGGTGGTTTTGGGATCCTGTAGAAAATGCTTCTTTTATGCCTTGGCTATTAGCTACAGCTTGTATTCATTCAGTAATTTTACCTAAATTGAATTATTGGACTTTGTTTCTTAATATGGTCACTTTTCTATGTCGTGTTTTAGGAACTTTTTTTGTACGTTCTGGATTGCTAACTTCTGTTCATAGTTTTGCTATAGATTCTACACGAGGAATCTTTTTATGGTTTTTTTTCTTCTTAATTACTAGCATATCTTTAATGTTTTTTTTTCAAATGAAGCAGCAATCAAGTACTAGGCTAGTTGGTGCATTATCTGATTTACCATTGAATCAAAGCCTGAGGGCCCCAAAACCCGTAAACCAGATCTTATGGTATTCGCGGCGAAGCACTCTATTCGTGCACTTGCGTAAATTTACTCATTTATCAAAGCTGATAAAGGACGAAGAAGGCCATAACAAACTAATTGTATACAAAGCAAGTAAAATACAGAAATAAAAAAAGCTCTTTTTCTCAGGCTAAAGAGATAAAAAGCTAGCTTAATTTCGAATCCACACGATGAAACCTTTGGCTTTTTTGTCATTTGCTATGCGAAGGCTTTGTGCCTTCTAAGAGCTATGGCTACGGAGGTAGCGTACCAGGAGCACAAAGCCTTCGCCAGAGGCCAAAAAAGAGAAAATAAAGCCCAAAAATTAATCATTTTTTTGTTTAAATTTTGAGTTTTTTTATCTTGTATTCTTTTATTCAAAAAAGCAAAATCCTAAAAACAAATAGAGCAGATGGTCCAACTACAGAACTTTTTTTTTTTTTTTATGTTTATGGTTGTGTTTTGTGGTACGGTAGCACCCATACTATTTCAATGGTTGGTAAGTAGAGATGTTCCCACAGGTGCTCCTTTTTTTCATGGTACTATAATACCCATTTTTACTTCTTTATTATTGCTTCTAGTTCATGTACATTTCAGGGGATTTATACGCTCTATAAATAAAACAGAAAGGATAGTTTTGGTAAGAGCAAAACCCATTTTATTACTCAACATAATTGAAAAAAGCTCCTTAAAAACTAGAGCTAAAAATGCATTTTTTTTCTTTTTTATTTTTATTTTTAATTTCTTTATTTTTAAATTTATGGGAGACTTGTCATATTTAGAATCTTTCTGTGGTGTGCTTTGTTTTTTATTATTTTGTACATTTTTTTTATTATTTAAATATAAACGCGATACGTGGGCAAACAAGGAGCGTAAGCTTAAAATAGAAAAAGAAATAAAAACGCGTAAGCGGGCACAGAGAAGAAAGCGCCAAGCGCTTTGTTGGCCTAACAGAAAAAAGAAACAAAGAAATAAAAAGAAAGAAAATTTTTACTTTTTATTTCTTTCAAATAAATCAAAAATATTTTTGATTTATTTGCTGCAATTTTCAAAAACCTTCGGCTTCAACGAAAAAGCAAAAATTTTGGCTTTTTATTCTCTGCTTGCTTTTTCGCAAGCTTATTCTTTCGTCCTTGAAAATATTTGGAATAGATTTTTTATTGTTCGTGCTTTACCAAAAAGACTGATGGATGTTGATCATGACTTTCGAAAAGTTCCCATGACTATGAAAATTTCACATGGAGGAGTTTGCATCTTTATTATGGGTGTTATTCTGTCGTGCGACCCGGCAGCTTATGCGCGACCATCTCGTGTTTAAGCTCACGCCATGTGGGCGTGAACTCTGGTTGAATTCGGGTTCTAAATCCCGCCGCTGAGATGCTCAGTCGACTCTTGAACCTTAATAGGAAGACGGCTTCTTCCCAAATTAGTGCAAAAGGTTCAAGGACTTAGGATGAACTTAATGTGAATGGGTATAAGCTTCGCTGCTCAAAAACACCCAGTATTGACCACACTGAGAGACTTGCCAATGGCAAGAAAGGCCGCGGGTAACGCTAGTTGGCGAAATGGCGTTAAGCATTCCTAGCAATACGGAAAGAGAGGTCGTGATGATATCATCTACGTTCGTACTGTTCCTCGTGGAGTAAATCTCACATCCAAAAATCTAACCAGGGAACGGAATAATTCCCATTAAGTTCCAGTAAAACTGGCAGGCCAGCCGGGCCGTAAGCTAGTGGGAACAGGATTCTTCCGAAAAGACAAGACCTTCGGGGCAAACGCTCACTTTGCTCGCGTCAGTGAAGTAAATCTCGAAGAAAAGGCCAACGCGGGGACTCAGGGCGCAGCATAACGAATGGTGAAGAGTTCATATAAGCAGAATAAACAGGAAAAAAAGATTTTTAGGCGAATGCCATGTAAATCTCCGCTTTATTATTTATTACTAGGTTTCTAGGTTCCCCTTGAGAAGAGCCGTATGAGGCCGTAGGCTCACGTACGGTTCGGAAGCCAAGCCCCTGCAGTGATGCCGTGGCTTAGGTTAACCAACACAAAAAAGAGACAGTTTACTCAATTATTGCCTTTAGGTTCTGAACTACATATAGGAAGAGAGCATTGTTGTTTGCGAGGTATTGATCAATTACATGGACCCACCTTTCATTCCATTTGTGGTAATTTGATTATCTATAAACCGTCCTTAAAAAATCCATTCATTTTTGATTATGATGAATCACTTCGTGCCATAATCGACTTGTTGCCAATTGCTGTGCTTTCGTACCAGAATGAAAAAGTTGAAAAAAAATATATATATTTTTTTTCAACTTTTTTCCATGGTAACAGATCATGGAAAAATCGCGAACATCATAGTTTCCCACTTTGGTTGACTGTGTTCCCAGAAAAAAGATTTTCTTTTTCTAATCAAGAAACAAGCACTACCAAAGTGGCTATACATAGTAATCTTTTTACGGATCTATATGCTTTAATTGGAACTGGAAGTTTTGAAACAGGCTGGTATATTACCATAATGAAACTACCTTTCATTTTCTGTATTTGGATAGGCTTTATTTTGGCTTCATTGGGAGGCTTGCGTAGTTTTCTACGTCAGCTGGCTTTATATAGATTGGATTGGAATTGAAAAAAAAATATATATATATTTTTTGTATAAAATTAAAAATTACATAAATCTGGAGTAAAAGGATTCGAACCTTTGCCTGTCGGTATCAAAAACCGAAGCCTTTCCACTTGGCTATACTCCAAGAAATCTACCTACGGCCTTTTTTTCAAAGCTTGTAAAGTGCTACGCACCCACCTAAAACAAAAACGAAATAACTTCCCACTCTGCCAATGGCTCATGACGGAACAACGTAGGGGCGGTTAATTTGCTTATGTTCTCCTAGAATATACAATATTTTTTAATAATCGAATTATTCATCTATATCATGAATAAAGGACCTATAACTTTAAGCCTGAGCTGTTCTCTCATGCATACATAGTAAATAAATAGAGCACATAATAGTTTATAATCTGATTTATGAATTGAGCACACTTCTTATGAATAAACGTATATTATTTTTTCACCAATCAAGCAGCATGCCTTCTCTCACAATTCTCAAAAACAGTTTGATCACGACTCGTGTTCGATCCGTGAAGCAAGAGTACAGATACTATGCGAGGTGAAAGACCCATTGATTTACAAATTTATGATATAATACTAAATTTCCTAATAGTAGTTATACTTTTTTGTTAAATGTCGTTTGTTCTAAAGATGTCTATGAATTTAGGTGAGGGCCGCAGCCGTAAATCTTTAATAAAAAAATTCAAAACATCATAGGGATTTATATCTATAGATCAAGCAATCTGGTTACACTTAATCTTGATATGGGTCTTAGACCTAACCACTCGAATTACTAAGCCTGTTTTTTTTAGGCATTAGATACACAAAAATAACCGCGGTGATTAGAGGATAGTGCGATCACTGCGGTCCCTCCCGCACAAGTAGGTTAGGATTAGAAAATGCATGTCATATTAATATCAAATATATCACAATGATATATTTAAGAAATAATAATGCTAAACAAATATTTGTTTCTGGAGCCTTGTAACTTCCGCTGGTAATAATCACAATTTAAGGAAAGATAAGTTTCTGAAAATTATCGTCATAGCCTTATGTTTTATGATAAGGGCAGAGTTTAGGGTTAGCTTTAAGCTTATATTACCTAGGAAAAATCGTGGACTCATTATGTTATTTTATCGTTATTACTTTCTAATATTGTTATACTTGGTGCTTACTGTGGATTGGGCACCTTTATTCTTCATTTATATCTGGTTGACTTGTGCGTAAATTTGTGGTCACTTTGTGATTCAACTTCCATTAGTCGGATATGCCGGGTGCAGCTCGACAATCTACCATAGCTGGTGGCATACTATTTCAAGAAGCAGTATTAACTAAGAAACAGTAATTATATAGTAGGCTAGCTGAACGACTAAAGGCCTAGTGATCGCAGAACTTGAAGTTCCGACTTGTACGGATAGAGGGACTCGAACCCCCACAAACATTATAGTCACCAGAACCTAAACCTGGCATGTCTACCAATTCCATCATATCCGCTAAAATTTGATTCAATCTGTGGAAATTTTTTTTTTTTAGTTATTAGACTTTTTTAATGGTCTTAATACTATTTTAAATGGTAGCTCAAGGGCCCATGGATTGCCAGATTTTTTATCGCTGATTAATAATTACAGTCATATGAATGGGTCAAAAGCCCTCTCGTCGAACTAGAATTGAACTTACACCATCATATTTGGCCTAACCCTGTAGGTTAGGTCGTGTTTTATGGTTTCTGAATCGTGCCTGTAGATAAAGTTATTTCTCACGGTTCGTTACTGTAAAAATAAATAAACTAGATTTGCTTATTAATGATCCATAAGTCATATTGTTTTTTGTGTTTGTGGGTGTACTATCTAAGCATTGTATCTTTTTAACTGCGTTAAAAGAAAGAGGGCGAAGCGGTTCTTTGCTTTCGCGCAGTGAACCACTAGTGCCGGTAGTTTATCTTGTAGGTCATTTGATTGGTATACTGGCGATTTTATTATGTTATTTCTTATTGTTGTCTTTGTTATATTGTGGTTGGGCGCGTAATGTACAAAAACATGCAAATTTTTGATTTACCCAATACTATACAGATTATGACATCTATATATTTCGGTCCAGTGCACCGTGGCGCTTTTTGCGACATGGCTCAGTGTTGCGCCTCGAGCTAAGCCACGGCACGATATGCGCTGTCCCGCTGAGTAAAAATCTCCTCAAGCTCTTCAGGGTACTGCCCTATTTTTCGGCTACCAAGCACAGAGCCACCAGCTGAAGATCATTACTTTTTCTTGAATGAATCATCATAAATAATGATTATATATTTTTTTTCATAAAGAGAATATCTTGTTTTTTGCCTGATTCTGCGAAATAATTACACAACGTTAAGATCTGTAAAGGTTACATGCTATTTTGTTTTAAAAAAGGTTAACTAATTACCCTACTTACGGATGGAGAGGGATTCGAACCCCCGGTATTCTCAATACTTCGGTTTTCAAGACCGATTCTTTCAACCGCTCAGACATCCATCCTTATCTTAATAAGATCATTGGCTCAAAGGAACCAATAATCAACCTAATATTAATTTGCTATGTAAATAAAGATTTAAGGAAAAAAGCAAAAAAAAAGAAAAAAAAATTTTAGGCGGATATAGATTAAAGGTAAATTATCTGCCTTCCAAGCAGGAGATATGGGTTCGATTCCCGTTATCCGCAATGGCTAAAAAAACAAATTAAACTTCATATGCCTGCATCAAGATTTAAAACTTGTCGTCAAATTTCAGAAAATGTTTGGCAGACCAAAAAACTTACTCAAAAACAAAAAGCCATTATTTTAAAGCTTCGAAAAAAAACAAATAAAAAACAATCTGACTTTTCCAAAGAATTACAAACTATACAAAAGTTGTCCCTTTTTTATGGAAAATTACCCATTAAAAAGATGCAAAGGTCTAAAACGCAGACTTATCTAGATAAAAAAAACAGTTTGTTATTCGATATAGAACGAAGATTAGACGTGATTCTGGTTCGTCTTAATTTCTGTTTAACTATTTTTCAAGCAAGGCAGCTAATAAGTCATAAAAAAATTTGTGTTAATTATAAAATGGTCAATATTCCTGGTTTTCAATTATCTAAGGGTGATCTTATATCTATTCAAGATAATTTTCTATATTTCATTAGATCAAAAATAAGACAAAATTTTCGGAGTAACCGAATATGGAGAATAAAACCTACTCATTTAGAGGTTAATTATAAAACACTAAAAGCCGTGGTATTATATGAACCTCAACAAATACAATTCCCTTATAGCATAGATCTAGACCTTCTTGATTAAAGCAGGAACGTATGTAAATTATTTATTAGCAGAGCGATAACAGAGTTAATCTCTCGTAGATGGTGAAAAAAATATATTCCGGGAATCTTTTGATTTTTTTGAACTACTTTTGGCTCTTTGCTATAGACATAAAAACAATACTACAATTGCACAAAAAAATCAAGTAAAGCTCGTATGCCCGGGCAGACGGAGCATTCGTTTTATGCTCTACGAGCTTCTTTCTTGGTCTTGTATTATTTTTCTGTGTTTTCAAGGCTAAAGACAGGAAAATAAGCGGGGAATTAAGTCCGCTTTGTAGTGTAGAGTGAAAAATACTTTTGTTTGCTGCGCCCTGGCTAGTTTTGTAACAGCTATAAGCGAGCCTGGTCTCATATCATATCAAATTAACGAAGACTATGGCATAGTGGGCGTCGCAGCTCTATTTCGGCGAAGCGCTTATTTGTTGCTTGATGGCGTCGCCATGGTCGCTTTGCTCTGCCTGGCCGGATCCAAATCAGCCATAAAGCATCTAGGGTGGAGGAGGACAGCGCGAACAAAAGCTATTGGGCTTCTGCGCGTCCTCTCCCTGCATCAGCAAGAAGAAAAGAAAGGTAGCCAAGAAAGAATAGATAGATGGTTAAAGCTTAATGCATAGCGGCAAGCAAAATTAGGCCAAAGATCAAAAAAAATATATCTATATTTTTGTTTTTTGTTGCGCTCTGCGGTCTGGTCCCTGGCCATGGCCCAATTTCGGTTAAAGGACTAGTTGCTTCTTATAAACTTGTATAATCAATGCGTAAAAAATGGTCAACTCTATTATACAATAAATAAGTAAACAAGCGACAATTTGACACCAGATATCCGGAGGTGTTAAAAAAGCTGCTGTAAAAATCGAAAGAACCATAAAAAAACGACGATTTTTTATGCAGCTTTTCACAAAAATCCCTTTTAATTCTAGCAAAAAGATCACAAGTACCTGTACTTGAGAGCATATTGATGAAATAAACAAAATACGAACAGTTAATAAAATATAGTCAAAAATCTTAGGTTGTAACTTTATTATAAGCAGATTAGTTGATGTTTTATTCAATTCATATAAAAAGTACCAAACATTAGGAACTATCCCAACAAAAGTAACAAAAAGAAACAGAAAGAAGCAAAAACCACTTAAGTAAAAGAATTTGTTGTATTTTTTTCTTTGTTCTTTATAACAACTAGGAATCAAAAAACACCAGATTTGATAACTTAAAAAAGGAAATAAAAAATAAAAGCATGATATTAAAGAAATAGTAACATACGTGCTTAAGGCCTCCGTTAATTGTGTACAAATAAAACCTGAATAAGAAAGAATAAGAAAGGATTTCGCTGACGAAAAAAACAAATCTTCTGAAAACCAATAACACGTAAACCATGTTAAACTAAAGCAAATAAATATCCAAAAAAAACGAATTCTAACTTCTTTCAGAATAGTTTTAAATAAAAAATTCGTGATATTTCATTGTGTGTTAAACCTAATAAGAACGAAAAAAACGTTGGGTTGGCTTTTACTGCGCCCAGCAAAGTGTGCAATCAATCGTAAGGCCCTACCAAGATTTTATTTTCATTTCATTAGTAGTTAAGGGTTCGCCCTTCTAATTTTACTACATTTAAGGGTACTCATTCATCATAATGCAATTACTATGTACTAAAACCGTATTACAGCCGAGCATTTCTATCTAATTGAGTAGAAGGCATGGCATAGAGCGCATATAGCCACGGGAATCTATGGCTAAATCATATTTTTTTTTGCTTTATGTATGATTTTTATTTCTGGTGCTATTTTTACGCTGCGCGCTCTTTATTCGTTATACGAAGACAGCTTTTTTCTTTGTAGTTCACAAATGAATGAAGGTTAGTATTGTACTGCATTCTTAGCTCAGTTGGATAGAGCAACAACCTTCTAAGTTGAAGGTCACAGGTTCAAATCCTGTAGGATGCTTAAAGAAAGTGCATAATAAATGAATCAATAATATATACCAACGGTACATGCATCTATCGATTAGTTCAAACCCATTGAAGGTTACATACCATACATACACGCGCGGATTGACCGATTTCTAAATAAATAATTTTTTATTTATTTTGGGGGAGAGTGGCCGAGTGGTTAAAAGCGACAGACTGTAAATCTGTTGAAGGTTTTCTACGTAGGTTCGAATCCTGCCTCTCCCATATACTCCGTATTTGAAGAATAGAGACGAAGCACTTGTTTTTGTGCTTATCCTTTCATGCAATTAAATAGAGTGGAACTTTCTCAGAAACATATTGAATGCTTTGGTATTCGAGCCCTCTCCGAACCGTACGAGATAGTCGCCCATCATACGGCTCTCCAATTCAACCTCTATTTGGATTTGCCTTTGTCGTTAGATTTTGGCTTGTTTTTCTAGTGATCGATCTTTAAGTGGCTTAAGTACCATAAAGCAACTTGCTTTTTCATTATAACGATCATAAAGAATTCTAACAAAAAATAATAACATAAAAAAAAGGCATTTTCATTATCTCCTCTGAGCTCGTTCTTAATACTCTGAACATGGTGCATTCTATTCAGATTTATAATATAATAAAGGAAGCACGAAGAGCAGTTACGCAGCGTTTTAGTCATCAAGCAAGTGATGCCATAGGATTCTTGATAGCAGAATTTACTTTGCAGTTTAGAACGTATGAAACGAATTTTAAATAGTCAAGGTAGGGCTTTTGACAAGGACGCCACTAAGCTGGCATTGAAGACAGTATGGTTTTTAGTATATCTTTTTTTCGGCTTTCTATTTTGCGTGGAGTACCTCTTCTACTCACAGATTGTTTTCATGCTTCCATCTGGGTGTTCGTGATACCGCAAAAAAAAATATATATATATATATTTTTTTTTTTGCTTATGAAAGTAAGTCTTCAAAAAGGCGTTTTTCATTTTCGGCTTCTTATTTTGCTTTGTTCGCATAGCAAATGGCAGCATGTAGATTCGTTTTGTGCTGAACTTTTTTTGATTACTGTGCTTTGTTCTATAGGGCTCTTAGTTTTGGTTCTATTAATGGTCTTCTTTTGTTTGATATTGGTGTTATTGATTTAGGTCCTGCTGCCCTAATTGGACATAAAGCATTATTCATAAGTCCAGGTTGCCTACGATGTTTTGTAGATTTGAATAGGTTTCCTTAGCTTTACGAAAGCGAAAAATCCAAAAGTCCATTAAAAGAGCGGCAGCGCCCTAAATTGCTTTTTTCTTTATTTCTAAACAAATCCTGTTTGAAACCCGTAGGGGCTTAGCTAGAAGACGTGGTTGAATATGGTCTGCTAAGGTACAGCAGACGGTTAGGCCCCTTCCCTTTTGTTAGCAGTTTTAGTGAAGAAAATCTTTTTACTACGTACAGCTCAAGCGGGTACTATGGGCCCTCTGCTATCCACTTCAGTCAGCTGGACAAAAGTGAATTTCACCGGTGTTGCCTACAGTTTTTGGTTAATTTTAATTCAAGGCCATTTTGCGTTGAGATGTCGTTTAGTCTTTTGTCCCCATTAATTTGGGTAATCTGCTCCCTTGTGCAGGCTCTGTAATATCCGCCCGCAGGGTTTCTTTTTCTATTCTGGTCTTACCATAATTTATTGATGGCAGACTGAGAGCTTGACAGCGCGCACTCGTGTGCATTACCACAGGGAGTTCCTTGTGATTAACTGCAGGTCCAGTTTGACCGAAAGAGACTTTGATTTGCCAGAGCAGGGGCTCATCTCATACAAGAGCAGGCTAGCGTAGTGGTCTTGGGTTGTTTGGGCTAGAATCATTTGTTTGCTTTGTGAACTTTTAGGCTTTGTTCAAAAAAAAAAGAAAATTTTTTTGCTATGCACTCTTCGCTGCCTTTTATTATAACTAATCTTTTATTCGCTAAGCAAAGAAGTAGACCGCAGGTCAAACGTATTTTCTTTTCTGAACGCTGCCTGTGGTCGGGTGCCTTTGTGCTTTATAAGATAGCAAAAAAGCAAGTTGAAAGCCTGAAAGACATACTCTAACATCATGAGGTCTTCTTTGTTTTTTTTTCCAACTACGTTTTTAGAGCATGCTGTGGTTCCTACCCGTTTACACGGTGGTTGGGTAAGCTCTATGCCTGGCACGCGGAATAGGGTCTCGCGTGGTTTGCTATATGGCTGCTAGCGCAAAACTACGAATAATTTCCATATGGCTAAACAATGACTGTAGGCGACGCGAACGGTCGCCCTAAATTCCACTGCAATAGTCCCACGAATTCGAAAAGTTATAACCAGAATGGCCAGCCCAATAGCAGATTCCGCAGCTGCCACCGTTAAAACAAATAAAGCAAATAATTGACCCATCATATCATCTAAATAAACCGAAAATACCAAAAAGTTTAAATCGACCGCAAGTAACATTAACTCAATTGACATTAACATAATAAGGATATTTTTTCTATTCAAGAAAATCCCCCAAATACCTAAAAGAAAAAGAATCATAGAAAATGTTAAATATTTTACTAGATCCATAATAAGAGTCTCTTTTTTGAAAGCCAACTCGGTTTCAAGCCAAGCACATGCCGGTTCCTTAGCCAATAAGTACTGCTTTGCCCTTTTTTTTATGGTAAGGGCAATATAAACCAGAACAAGCACATAAAGAACAATGAAAAAAACCATCATTAGTAACCATTTAATTACTTACTAACTTCATTCATAACACGGCCTCTACTAGCACTAGAAAAAAAACTATATATATATTTTTTTTGCTGCGCTCTCCGCGCTTATTTCTGCTTTATAGCACTATTTGAATCTTTAGATGATTATAAAGTTTTTTTAAAAAACAAAAAACAAAAAAACATATTTGATAATTATTAAACAAAATACTCTGAAAAGAATCAAGATCCAATTTCGTGTTATTTCATGGTGAACATAATCTGTTAGAATTTCTTTGATTCCTACATGAATATGCCAGAATAACAAAATATTTAACAGAATCAAAGTAAAAACATTTAATATAAGAATAATTGGGATTAGAGAAGCGGCAGTCATTCTTTGAAGAAGCCAATGCCCCAAGGTTTCTCTATGAGCTTTCATTGCTTTTTACCTTTTTTTTAAGAGTAAAAGGAAACTGGCCTTTTTGGTCCGGCCCCTTCTTATAAAAGCGTATATGACAATTGTCCGTCATACGGCTCTGCCTATCTAAAAAGTATCCTGTCAGCCGAAATAGTACTGGAACAGGTTGTAGGCTTGTCTTAGTTAAGCCTTCGCAAGATAAAGTAGACCCGATTCCGAGGCATCGCTGAGCTATCAGGGAAAAAAGTATATATATATATACTTTTTTTTCGGGGTTATCGTATTTCGTGCTTATAAAAAATAAAATCGGATAATATTCAATACAGCTAAAAAAGCTGCACAGAATAACATAATAATTCCGGAAGTATATACTTTGGATAATTCTAAAGAAAAACCTAGATCCCATAATAAATGACGAATTCCATTACTCATATGATAGCACAAAACCAATAAACTGAAATTGACTACGCTTGAAATCAACCAATAGAAATAAAAAAGAAAAAAAAAAGCATACCAATAAAGATAATAAGAAGTAAGGTTAAGATCGCCTATTTTTAAAAAAAGAATACTAGAAAAAACCATAATGGATAGAGTCAAACTTCGGTAGGAAGTTATGATTAACTCCTGCCTACTAAGTGCTCTCCGAACCGTACGTGATAGTCTCCCATCATACGGCTCACTAACTCTCCTGATTTAACTCATAGAAGACGGGCTCCATTGACTGCGGCTCGTTGGGTGCCTGCTCTTCCCGGCTACTGATTGGATTATCAATGGTACTGGATGTATCATCATATATAATGTATTAACATCTTGATGTTAATAGGGCGCAACAAAAAATAGATATATTTGCCGTTTTCTTTTTTGAGTTTTGGAGAGTAAAACCTGCCAGACTAGGCAGGTGCATAGACCCCTTCGCCTTTTATTTAATCCGCAAGTTTCCTGTTTACACGGTTCTTTTAGGATCAAGCAGGTACTATGGGTCCTCTGACTTCCAACTCAAACCATAGTGTATGGTTGGATCTCGCCGATATCACCTGTGAGCTATAGCGCTTGAGATGTCGTTTAGTTCTCTGTCCCCATTACTTTGGGTAATCTGCTTTCATGCGTAAAAATATATCTATTTTTTTATTGTCCTTACCGTTCTTAGCCGCCAGCAGGCTGAAAGCATAACAGTGTTCGTTCGTGCGATTCCCCGCGTGCATTTTTTTCGTACTAGTTCGCTGTAGGGTAGGCTGACCCGAAAAGAACTGCGATTCTGCTTTATCATCTCATGCTAAATGAAATATATATATATATTTATATATATATTTCATTTAGCAAGCGCCAGCGGACTCGCGGAGGATTATTGAGTAGGCCGATAAACTAGCCGACAGCCGACGAATATCTCCTTTATCGCTGTTTCTGTGGTATGCTTCCTTTCTTTTGTTATTGGGTAAGCTCTGAGCTCTTTGAGCAGTAGTGCCTTTATTGTAATCACAAGTGATCTAACGGCCGCCCCTAAGAAAGCCCCAGAAATTCTATGAAAAATAGAAAGAGTAGAAGTAAGCTGTGGCTTATAAATGGTAAGATGAGGTGATAAGGGTCGATTGATTTTCATGTTTTTAGTTGACTTTAATTTTGATTCAAGGTGACAGGATTTGAACCTATGACCCTCTGTACCCAAAACAGATGCGCTACCAGACTGCGCTACACCTTGGCTGATGTTCCCTAATGAATATTTGATAAATGCTTAAATTGTTATTAAGCAACATACAAAAAGAACTAAAACTAATAAAAAAAACTATATTTTTAACGCTACTGAAAAAAAGCACTACCATCTTGTTCAGTTTCTTTTTTGCTTGAAAATATTTCTTTGGTGGACGTTTATGATTGTTTCAGCCCTTTAATGCTTGCTCGAGGCCAGAAGGGCAAGTCGGTCATTGTCCGCCTTATTTACAAAGCTTTATAATGCAATTACATGTAATTGCATTATAAAGCCAAGTATTCAACATAATATATTATTAATCTTTTAGTTTTGTTATTAATTAAGTAATTCCATGGGGAATAACCATGAATAATCATAGATAAATAAAAGGGCCCGAATCCAAAATTGCGCGATTAATCTTGCAGCCCAAAAATATCATTATTATTAAAACCAAAAAGAATAAAAGCCACACAGAACCGAAATGAGGCTTTCCTAGGTAATAGCTCTAGCTCACTGTGAACAACTAGCAATGTCGACAGAGCCTTGGAACAAAAAAAATGAATTTAAGAATTCAGATCAATAGATAGCAACAAGGCAAAAAAATCCGCGGGGCTACCCTGCAATAAAGACCGTGGTATTCCATAGAATATAGCATACTTACAATCTGCAATCACTACGTAATTCCATAATGCAAAAGAAGCATAGCAAGTTTATTGGACCAAAGGTTCTACATAGTGAATGCATTTTGGTTTATGGGTAGTAAACCTTAGTATGATGATGATTTAGTTGGTGATACGCAGAGGTTTTCTATTGGAAGTTTGGTAGGTTCAAAACCTACTTCTGTGTAAAAAATCATACTCAAAAAAAAGAGTTTGATCCTGGCTCAGAATGAACGCTAGCGATATGCTTAACACATGCAAGTTGAACGTTGTTTTCAAATCGAAATAAAAACAAAGTAGCGAACGGGTGCGTAACACGTAGGAATCTGCCAAACAGTTTGGGCCAAATCCCGAATAAATAAAAGCTAAAAAGCGCTGTTTGATGAGCCCACGTAGTATTAGGTAGTTGGTTAGGTAAAAGCTGACCAAGCCTACGATGCTTAGCTGGTCTTTTCGGATGATCAGCCACACTGGGACTGAGACACGGCCCAGACTCCTACGGGAGGCAGCAGTGGGGAATCTTGGACAATGGGCGAAAGCCTGATCCGGCAATATGGCGTGAGTGAAGAAGGGCAACGCAGCTTGTAAAGCTCTTTCATCGAGTGTGCGATTGTGACAAGACTCGAATAAGAAGCCCCGGCTAACTCCGTGCCAGCAGCCGCGGTAAGACGGGGGGGGCTAGTGTTATTCAGAATGACTAGGCGTAAAGGGCACGTAGGCGGTGAATCCGGTTGAAAGTGAAAGTCGCCAGCTCAACTGGCGGAATGCTTTTAAAACCAATTCACTTGAGTAAGATAGAGGATAGTGGAATTTCGTGTGTAGAGATAAAATTCACAGATATACGAAGGAACACCAAAAGCGAAGGCAGCTTTCTGGGTCTCTACTGACGCTAAGGTGCGAAAGCATAGGGAGCAAACAGGATTAGATACCCTGGTAGTCTATGCCGTAAACGATGAGTGTTCGTTCTTGGTCTGCGCTGTATGCAAAACGGCTGATCAGGGGCCCAGCTAACGCGTTAAACACTCCGCCTGGGGAGTACGGCCGCAAGGCTGAAACTCAAAGGAATTGACGGGGGCCTGCACAAGCGGTGGAGCATGTGGTTTAATTCGATACAACGCGCAAAACCTTACCAGCCCTTGACATATGAATAAGTTTGCTTGTCCTTAATGGGACGGTACGAAAATTTATACAGGTGCTGCATGGCTGTCGTCAGCTCGTGTCGTGAGATGTTGGGTTAAGTCCTATAACGAGCGCAACCCTCGTTTTGTGTTGCTAAGACATGCGTTTCGGGGTCGATTATTGATCATTTAAGACTAACAAAGACCACACAAAGAATATCACAACGCCGTATGGCTACGACCACACGGTTGAGTACTTCGACGAGCACAGCTCTCATAGCGTAGCACACATAACAATGTGGCACCCAGTCTTTGTAAACATAATTGACAATCCATGCCATGTACTGCACTCACAAGAAACTGCCAGTGATATACTGGAGGAAGGTGGGGATGACGTCAAGTCCGCATGGCCCTTATGGGCTGGGCTACACACGTGCTACAATGGCAATTACAATAGGAAGCGAGGCTTTAAGGCGGAGCGAATCCAGAAAGATAGCCTTAGTTCGGATTGTTCTCTGCAACTTGAGAACATGAAGTTGGAATCGCTAGTAATCGCGGATCAGCATGCCGCGGTGAATATGTACTCAGGCCCTGTACACACCGCCCGTCACACCATGGGAATTGGCTTCGCCCGAAGCATCAAACCAAGGATCACCCATTATTTAAGTGTTCTACGCCGTTGGTGAGTGTGGTCTACCAGAGTAATTGGTGGTCTAATGTAGGATACCAAGGTGGGGCCTTTGACTGAGGTGAAGTCGTAACAAGGTAGCCGTAGGGGAACCTGTGGCTGGATTGACTCCTTTTTTAAACAAAAAAAATAATGGTTTTTCGCCATATCTGTAGTCAAAAAATATACATCTATATATTTTCTGTCGTTCGGTTATGTTTAACAGTAACACGAATAAGCAAAAAAAAATATTTACTTTTGTAGATACGCCCTGTGCTCTTCATTCTCTGGACTATGATTACATAGCCCAAAGGTAAAGTGGCCAGCATAATGCAATATTAGCCTTTAATTTAAAGGCTTGAGTGATTTTTTGGTCTATGTCAGTCAGTGAGAGCCGTTGTACCCCTAGCCTTTTTAATTATGCTTGTGAATGTTCTTACTATTATACACTAACGGCTTTAATCATGATTATGAATATCATTAAGGCGCAGGGCGCTCTAATAATCTATTCCGTTTGAACTTCATACATAAACAGTTACTTCTATCGTTAGGCTCTATTAGGGCTAGGTTAAAGGGCGCATAAGGCGAATTATCATCCAACAGCCAGAGAGCGGCGGATTAGTAGAACAGCGGATTAATAATTCGCATGTCGGAATAGTTTAGTCGGTTAGAACAGCGGGATCATAATTCGCACACGGGGGTTCAAATCCCTCTTCCGATAGGAACTTTCGGATAAGAATTGAACCTACGGGAGGCAAAAAAAAGATATATATATCTTTTTTTGCTGGTCACTAACCTTATCCTAAATCTTCTTCTTTTATAATAGGCCACGGTAAAGAAAGATTTACGATGTTTCTTAGGATAACTAGAAATGCAACATAATGAATGTTGTTTTGACAAAACGATCAATCATATAAAGTACACCTTTAGGTTTAATTATAGATCTTGTTCACGAACTAAGTGGCTATACTCTCATGTTATATTAACAAAGTAGAATTAGCCGTTATGCTAGTAGCTTATGAATCATCATAGGTAATTCATTGTTGTAGCTCTGCAAATGGGAGCGCGCGCGAATGTATGTTGCTCCGGCTTGTTGCAAGATAAATTTAAGTAAGTCTACATGGCTTGCTTTCGATCGCTCTATTCGTACATAAAAAATAAATCAAAATAGAAATAGTAAAAAAAGGACAGTAAACAACATTATAACATAGGGCAGGGCCCTGTGATTAAACAAGCCATGTAGAAAACAAACACGGCTAAGAGCATCTCGAGAAGCGGTCGTATCTTATGTAAGTTATAATTAATAATTAGATTTATTTCTAAATCTGAAGTAAATCTGCATGTTATATATATGCCGTGACTTAAAAATACATAAAGACTAAAATTCCATATAACAACGGCATCACCGGCGGCAATTTGGTGTAGCCGACGCGTGGCCTGCGGCCTTGCGGGGCCGGGGCGCTTCTCAGCGGCCGAAGGTTTTTTTCTTAGGGTTTTATAAGAAATCGAAATAAAGTCAAGTTAGAGAGCCCTGTGATCGGCGATTCTCGCCGGAGAGCACTTGTGTAGTCTACCTCATTGAACGCAGGAAACCTACGACTGAGCAAGTTCACTTTTTACTCTATTTATTAATCGTTATGCGCTTCCGGGCACTATAGTAAGACGTGAAAACACCCGATCCCATTCCGACCTCGAAATGTGAAATCGTCTTACGCTATATGTACTGATTTATCAATTTTGGGAGACATGGTCCAGGCCCGGACAACGTCCAATTTAAATTGTTCTGAAACGCTATTAAAAGTGATGAACAATCAATCGCGAGGCCGAAGGTCCTGGAGGGCTAAGCTCGCCAAATATTACTATGCAACACTCGGCGCCTACAGATGAATCATCATAAAGACTCGCAATAAAAAAATTACATATTTCTAATAAAGAACTATACTTAGGGCGGGCGGAGAACTGCTGCGCA